CTTTAGACTTTACTTTTTATTGAAAAGTTATTTAGGGAGGGGTTCTTGTCAATCGAATCTAATTGCTTGAAATTCCGTCCAGTAAAATGGAAGAATTATAAATCTCCAAAATAATAGATAGGAATATCGCAAATAGACCCATCGCGACACCCATCAAAGGCGTAGTTCCCCACCCAGGAGCCACTTTACCATATTCCGAATTCAATGGTTTCAATAAATCCCCTACAATAGTTCGTCTTGGCCCAGATCTAGAACTATCCTCAACGGTTTGTGTAGCCATAAATAATCCTATATTTTTTTTTATTCAGTGAGATCTGTTGACTTTGTATACCATTCCGTTGTAAATAAATGATCTTATCATAGATCCATTGTGGTCTTGAAATTATATAATAATGGAAACAGCAACCCTAGTTGCCATCTCTATATCTGGTTTACTTGTAAGTTTTACTGGGTATGCCTTATATACTGCTTTTGGGCAACCCTCTCAACAACTAAGAGATCCATTCGAGGAACACGGGGACTAGTTGAAGTACTGAGCCTCACAATATTGTGAGGCTCAGTACTTCAATTGAGATACTGAGAAATCATTTCGCCTTTTTAGTTGGAACTTTAGGCGGTTCGCGAAAAAAGATAGCGAAAAAAATGATTCCTAGAGTCGAGACTAAGAGGAATGTATAAACCAATGCTTCCATAGATTTGATTTCGGTTTACAATTATAGCTTCCATACCTGTTTAGTTGGGATCTTTTTCCGGATAAAAAAAAGACCAAGACAAGAGTCAAAGAAATGAAAAGTCAGCAATCCGAATCAAGATTTATCCGGTACCCTATCTATGTCAAATCAAAAAATAAAGGAAAAAAGGAATAGAGCAATCTTGTATCAGACTAGACTCTTTTTGTAGTTGGATCTCCAAGTTTTTGGAATGCCCCAAATTCTACTTGAGCGTCCAAATCTGGGTCAATCCCAGCAAAGACATCTCTGAACAAGGTTCTAGCACCATGCCAAATGTGTCCGAAGAAGAAGAGCAAAGCAAACGAAGCATGCCCAAAAGTAAACCAACCCCTTGGACTGCTACGAAAAACCCCATCGGATTTCAAAGTAGCACGATCTAATTCAAAAATTTCACCCAATTGAGCACGTCTAGCATATTTTTTCACAGTAGCAGGATCACTATAACTGACTCCATTGAGTTCACCACCATAGAACTCAACAGTTACACCGACCTGTTCAACACTATACTTCGATTCTGCTCTTCGAAAAGGAACATCGGCTCTAACAATTCCGTCTCCGTCTACCAAAACAACCGGAAATGTTTCAAAAAAGGTCGGCATACGGCGTACAAAAAGTTCGCGCCCTTCTTTATCTCTAAAAACAGGGTGTCCTAACCACCCAACAGCTATTCCATCCCCGTTGTCCATGGAACCCGCTCTGAATAATCCACCTTTTGCGGGATTATTCCCGATGTAATCATAAAAAGCTAATTTTTCAGGAATTTTAGACCAAGCTTCTGATAAACTTTGATTTTCGGCTAGCCCGGCACTAACTCTTCGATATATTTCTTGCTGGAAGTATCCCTGATCCCATTGATAACGAGTGGGCCCGAATAATTCAATCGGGGTAGTTGCTGAACCATACCACATAGTTCCAGCAACAACAAAAGCTGCAAAAAAGACAGCAGCGATACTACTCGAAAGGACGGTTTCAATATTTCCCATACGTAATCCTTTGTATAGACGTTGGGGCGGACGAACACTAAGATGGAATAGGCCCGCTAATATGCCCAATGTACCTGCTGCAATATGATGAGAGGCTATTCCGCCCGGAACAAAAGGATCAAACCCTTCGACACCCCACGCAGGATTTACAGCTTGTACCCTTCCGGTTAATCCATAAGGATCGGATACCCATATTCCCGGACCATACAATCCGGTTACATGAAATGCACCAAAACCAAAGCAACCCAACCCTGAGAGAAATAAATGAATTCCAAAAATCTTCGGCAAATCCAAAGAAGGTTTTCCTGTACGTTCATCACAAAATATTTCTAGATCCCAATACACCCAATGCCAGATAGCTGCTAAGAAGCACAATCCAGAAAACACAATATGTGCTCCGGCCACACCTTCGTAACTCCAAATACCCGGATTCGTTATAGTCCCTCCTGTGATACTCCAACCCCCCCATGAATTGGTTATTCCTAAACGAGTCATGAAGGGTATAACGAACATACCTTGTCTCCACATTGGATCAAGAACAGGATCAGAGGGATCAAAAACTGCTAATTCGTATAGGGCCATTGAACCGGCCCAACCAGCAACTAGAGCTGTATGCATTATATGAACCGAAAGCAAACGACCGGGATCATTCAATACAACGGTATGAACACGATACCAAGGCAAACCCATGGAAATACCCCTTTATCAACGAAAAATAGACACTATGTAACTTTATTGCACTGAAAAAAACTATGCTATGGACCTCCCCCTTTGAGGTGAGGGGATTATCTTGGCGAAAGGATTAATATTTGGTCTATTCTTTTAGTAATAATGGAACAATTCTATTCTATTCGTAGGAACAAAAAGAAGCAGATCTATTCTATACTCGATAAGTACCAATACGCAATGGTGGATGGCAATTGATCCTATTTTATATGAGTGAATGTATACATATTTGTTCATCATTCAAAAACCGATTCGGAAGAATTTTCCTTTATTCATTCTGTTTTCCTTTTTTATGAACTTATTCAATCTATGTATAAAATATGCTAAAAGAGAAAATCTGATAAAGGCCGATCTTATTTATTACGACAATAAACCCGTTGTTACGCTTCCCCATCAAAGTGAACTATAGTACTTAATTATTTTTTCTTTGCTTTAATGCCTATTGGTGTTCCAAAAGTACCTTTTCAAATTCCTGGAGAGGAAGAGGCATCGTGGGTTGACCTATAGTGCGACTTGTCAGATATATTGGGTCATATGGGATTTCCCCGTTCTCTCCCCCGATCGAGATATCCTCTCTTTCGCCCAAGACGGATTGATTTAATTATCAAAAATTTGGAGCGTGAAGTGCAATTAGATCTATTTTTTGGGGGGTATCCAGATTAATATTATCAATTAGAATAATTTATGGTTTTCTCGGTTGTACTAATAAAATGAAGTATCCAGGCTCCGCTTAGAAAAAACTCAATTTGGAATCTATCTATTTCTATTTATAAATAGCATTGATAGAAAACTATTAATCAATCGAGTAATATGATGAATACGTTGGTTGAATATTTGTTTAAAAGCATGAAGTAAATTGAAAAAAAAAAAAGAAGTCGTAGCAAAAAGACATGCTATTGGGGCATTTGTCCTATATGTGCAAATCCAAATCGGGCAGATCTTTACTCGGAGTAGAGCATAAACCTAAAAGAATTGAAGAAGACCATTCGGGAACAAGAAAATGACATCGCAATTTCAATTTGATCTCGATGAAACAATACATCAATGAAAAGTTAGTTCGATAAATTGAAAATTTCATGAATTGGTTTTTTATTTATTGAAATTTCTAGTATAGATAAACGACCGCGGGCCAAAGGACAAAACTCATCGTTCTTGAAAAATGGAAGGGAAGAAAAAGCCCCTTCATTAAAAGTTAGAAAGAGTCCGCTAAAGAAAGCTACAATCTAAACATTGATTCTTTTTTTCGCTATTTTTTTGAACCGTATGCATTAAAAGGTGCCCGTACGGTTCTTAAGGGATACAATTTTATCCTAATCAACCGACTTTATCGACAAAGATTACTTTTTTTAGGCCAAGAGGTTGATAGCGAGATCGCGAATCAACTTATTGGTCTTATGGTATATCTCAGTATAGAGGATGAGAACAAAGAGCTGTATTTATTTCTAAACTCTCCCGGTGGATGGGTAGTACCCGGAATAGGTGTTTATGATACTATGCAATTTGTGCTACCAGAGGTACATACAATATGCATGGGATTAGCCGCTTCAATGGGATCTTTGATTCTAGTCGGAGGAGAAATTACCAAACGTCTAGCATTCCCTCACGCTCGGCGCCAATGAGTTTTTTTTTTTTTTAGACAAAAAAGAAAAACTATGCCTTCGCCATATAAAATATGAATATTAAGTAATAATAGCATGGCACTTTGAATTCGATATGAGAATTTTTTTCTTGTTTTTTTTTTTTCTAAACCATTAGGTTATGTATCGAAAGAGTAGTATGAGATAAAAGGCATTTCCGATTTTAGCTGATTTATCGGAGGCCTCTTTCAGCGTCACAAACTTTTTTGTTTTCACGACGGAAGACTCTTAACAATATTTCTGTTATGAAAGACTACGAAATATTTTTTTTTAAGGAAAAAAAAAAAGAAACTTTGGGATTGCTGAATAACAAACGAAATAATAAAGCAACGGAACCATCATAGTATTTTAAAATTACTAAAAAAAAGGAAGGGTGGTTATTGGATCATTTACTGTTCTGGGTCTGATAGATCCTCTATTTTCTGATGGAAGGTAAAAATGAATTCCATTGTGGAGCCGTATGCACTGCACAAAGGATGCCTGTACGGTTGTTAATCCTATCTTTTTGATTATCTTTGACTCATCATGATCATGCGAGATAGAGAAAACCATTTATTAAATCATCAGGGTAATGATCCATCAACCTGCTAGTTCTTTTTATGAGGCACAAACGGGAGAATTTATCCTGGAAGCGGAAGAACTACTGAAGATGCGCGAAACCATCACAAAGGTTTATGTACAAAGAACAGGCAAACCCGTATGGGTTGTATCCGAAGATATGGAAAGGGATGTTTTTATGTCAGCAACAGAAGCCCAAGCTCATGGAATTGTTGATCTTGTAGGGGTTGAATAAAAAATAGCAGGGATTTCACGCAAAAATCCGAAATTTGAGATTTTATCTTCTTACCGGGGGTTAATATAATATTTTCTATTACTATTAATCCTATTAATTTAATTATTAATATCGAATATAGAAGTCATTCATAATCATCCGGTTAGGATTGATCTAAACCAACTCATTATGTATACAATTCAACATGCCAACTATTAAACAACTTATTAGAAACACAAGACAGCCAATCAGAAATGTCACCAAATCGCCCGCCCTTCGGGGATGCCCTCAGCGTCGAGGAACATGTACTAGGGTGTATGTGCGACTCGTTCAGACCATGGACCGGGACAAAAGAAAGTACAAAATTTTTCCCGTATCAGTGATAAGTACCAGTGAATAGGATAGAATGGATGGAAGAACTCCGTTCACTACCTAAAAATAAATAAAAAAGATTTATCGTATCCTTTTATTGTGTATCAAATTTATGGTTTCTATTGGTGCAAATCCAATCATCTCAATTTTCAATTTTAGATGAGAAAGAATTCCCCATTGGTAACAAATGCTTATCCATTAAGCAGAGGAAATCCTATTTAACAGAAGGATTATGGCCTTATTCTTCCAAGAACGGACTAAGAGGGTCAGCTACCCAACTAATCTTCATAATTAAATACCGTTACTGTATAGGTAGATCTCGTTGTGAAAGACCGATTACTAGCTAATTCATGGGTAGAGCCAAAGAGGGTGAACTGTACAAGTTAACAATAACATTGATGAAATAAAAGAAGGAGCTCCGGTGTATAGAGAGGACCTCACCGTTTAAGAAGTAACCATAGAAACGAAGGAACCCACTATTTCTTTATCCATTTCTATTTTTATTTATTTACTCGATGTTTTTTTTTTTGATACCTAATATCAATACAATTTCGTATTTTGGGGTGACTAGAACAAAAAAAAGAAATCGTGGTCGGGAAGGTTATAGTAGCAAAAGCCATTGGAATTTTTATTTTATACATTGGAAAAATACGTTTTGTTATTAATAGACTAGGAAAGGAGAAAGGAATAACTGAAAGAAAGGAAATCAATTAGTTATTCATCAAAGTTTCATTTATTCAATGACTAGAATTAAACGAGGATATATAGCTCGGAGACGTAGAACAAAAATTCGTTTATTTGCATCAAGCTTTCGAGGGGCTCATTCAAGACTTACTCGAACTATTACTCAACAGAAAATAAGAGCTTTGGCTTCAGCTTATCGGGATAGAGGTAGGCAAAAAAGAAATTTTCGACAGTTGTGGATCGCTCGAATAAATGCAGTAATTCGATATAATAAGGTAGACTCCAGTTATAGTAGATTCATACACAATCTGTACAAGAGGCAGTTGCTTCTTAATCGTAAAATACTTGCCCAAATCGCTATATTAAATAGGAATTGTCTTTATATGATTTCCAATGAGATCATAAAATAAGAAGATTGGAAAGAATCCAGCGGAATGCTTAAAATGGAGTTCTCTCGAGAATGAACTCCGAGAAGGTAAAGTAGAAATTAGTATGATAAAATATGATAAAGTGGTCAAAATGAGCAAATATGTTCAATAAAAAAAAGATTGATTCTTCTTCCCCTATTCTTTGTTTTTTCTTACGACACGACAATCAAATCTAGATTTTGGGATTTTTTGAACAAAGCATCAATCGGCGGTTGAGTTTGGATTAGAATTTGAATTCAATTGAAGAGTAAGCCTATTTATTCCTGGTTCTAAGACCAATAGTTCCAGCGGTCGACTTGCTTCTTTCAAATTGTTTCTCATTATTAAGAAAAGGTAACAAAGATAAAATACGAGCTTGTTTTATAGCAATAGTAATTAAGCGTTGCTGTTTTAAGGTCAATCTATTTACCCGTCTAGATAATATTTTTCCTTGTTCACTAATAAATCGACTAATTAAACTCATGTTTCTATAATCAATTCGATCCCCCGATTGAATCGGGGGCAAACGCCTACGAAAAGATCGTTTGGATTTAAGAGGGAGTCGCTTGGATTTATCCATGGTTTGTTTATTCCTTATCCCGAAAATCCTATCTCGATCGGATCTAAAATAATTTAGAATTAAGAAATAGGATTTGGTTTGTTTATATTTAAATCTAAAATATGTCTAATATATGTAATTTTGCATCTTCCTTGGATTGGAAAAGGGTGACACACAGACGATCGGTTCGATCTATTTCTTTATCTCCCCATGAATCGTATGTTTGTAACAACGGGGACAGAATTTTCTCAATTCCAATCGACTAGGCGTATTGTGTCGATTCTTTTGAGTAATATATCTGGAAACCCCCATGGATTCCTTATTAACACCATTTCGAACACAACGAGTACATTCCAAAATAACTGTTACTCGGGCATCTTTACCCTTGGCCATGAACCTCCCTTGGATTTTTGATTCACGCAACTCTTCCATTTTCCGATCCAAAATGAAGAAAAAAAGAGAAGTTGGTAACTCGAAATAAAATTATAAAAGATTTCGTTGCAATCAAATATAAAATATAGTAATACAATGATTTCTAAATTTAGAATCGCAGTACAGTTTTTCATTTAAGTATCTTGTATGATATTGTTGCCCTAGCCATCACATTTTCATTTTCGTTCTCACTCTTTTATTAATTCAATTGGAACCCGGCGCCGAGTCCGAGTTTGACTGAGGTTGAATCCAGTTTTATTCTTTCTCTTTTCTAACTTATTCTAAGTCTAAAAACTCTAAAAAAAAGAAGGGGAAGGGGATTAGTCACAGATATTTGATTGTTTTTCTAATCTTCTTCACCCCTTCCCAAGTCAATAACTAGAATGAAAAAAATGGGAATACCAACGCATCCGGGAATAAACGATTGATCTCGATTAATAGACCTGCTAAAGCCCCGAACCATATAGTACTTACTACCGGTGCCACGGAGAGATATGTTTTTAGATCTCGCATTTAAAACCCTCCTACTTTATAGTAATTTGTAATACATAATGGTATTACATACCATCAAATGTATATATAGTTAATAACCGCTTGTATTGTACGCGGAATTCCTAATTCAAATTGAAATGTACAACAGTTCAATTCGGTAGATATTCCCTTTTTTATTAAAAAAAATATGTCGCTTTCCGCCCCCCCCCCCCAAATATTCATTTTTCTTTACGGCGGATTTCCTATTTATTATTTCATACGTATATAAGTCTTTTTATTATATTTTAATATATGATATGAGACAAAAAAGAAGAAATGGCAAGATAATTTGTGTATACCAATGGAGGAAATAAATCAAAAATGTGGAAAACAAGACAGAGATTCTCTACAATGACACTGTAGACCAATTGAAAGGGATGTAGCGCAGCTTGGTAGCGCGTTTGTTTTGGGTACAAAATGTCACGGGTTCAAATCCTGTCATCCCTACCTATTACTTATCTTCTGAACAGTAACGAGGAATCAATTGAGATCCATAAAAATTGAACATACATATACCGAATGAATCTTTTTTTATTTCATTTTATGATATTCTATATGATAATATATGTATGCAAGATATATTAGGGTTGCATTTAGTTTGATAATAAAACGCTCTTAGTTCAGTTCGGTAGAACGCGGGTCTCCAAAACCCGATGTCGTAGGTTCAAATCCTACAGAGCGTGATTCGATTCTTGTTGTTGTTAGATCAAAATTAGACTGAAATAATTCAATTCAACAGAAATCCAAATTTGACCTCCTGCAAGTAGGAGGTCCATCAAAAAAAGAACTGTTAATTAATCAAAGGTCCAACTGATCCCCCCGTCTGTATTGTAAATATGCGGTCACAAATAATCCAGCCAAAGTAATAGGAATTAGACCTAATACGATTCCAAATAGAAAAACTTCAATCATTTCAATTTAGTTGAACGAGGAAAAGGAGAGGTAATATCTATCCTTAAAATATTAATCGGTATTGCCCATGAATCTCAATGACCAAGAATTGGAAATTGAGTTGACAAGGTAAAGAACTCTACAATATATAGAATATATGGAATACCACAGAAATGTTTCTTTTTTTTTTTAATTGTGAATTCAATTAATTTCAATCAGATAAGTCGTATCTTGTTCAGACCGATAAATAGAGCTGAGGTTAGAGTTAAAACTGCTAGTAGAAAACCGAAATAACTAGTGATAGTAGGCATGACGAGGCTAAATGAAATACGTTATTTTTATCCATATGTTTATAAAGCACTTCCCTAAGTTTCTATTTTTGAAAGATACGCGGATGGATAAGTAAAAATACCAATTGAAAGTTTTTGATTCATCTATTATTATGATTATAGATGATACTAACAAAAATCTTGTGACATAGGTAAGAAATCAATTCGTCATCTGTCTCTCTATCCCGCGATTCGGAATCAACGGATTCATTGGACAACGCAAGAGTTGTAAAAACTAATATTCTTATTCTAAACAATAATTTTTTTATTAAAAATGAATTTAATATAGAAATCTATTAAATATAGAAATCTATTAAATAGATTCTAAATAATTAGAAAGACAAAATCAAAAAAAAAGAAAAAATAATAAATAAACTATGTTGTGTAACTTGATTCCAAAAATGAAATGCTCTTTGAATCGCTGAAGAATGAATGACCTTATAATGCCCTTTATTTAAATTTTATTCCAACTAATTAGATTTTCTGTAGTGGGTTCATTCCCATAAAATCTTGAATAAAAAGAAAAAAGTATCGCACGATCAGATCACTCGAAACTAGGTTCTACATTTATTCTTTCCATATTAAAACCATTCTTCTAATTAGGTGAAGAACGATCCTTTGAGTCTAATATAACAACAATAATGCGTGCATTACGAATATTGATTATTATTCTATTCGTTGTTCTCTTTCGTTCATTGAATCCTATGTACTACTGTTACTTGGTACTGGACGACTAACCAATTCCTTCAAATAAAAAAAAAGATTCAAACAAAAATATAACTACAAACACAAAAGAAATATTTCTAGATTTCACGTCTAATTTAATTGAATTTGGGGACTATGAGAATCTGCTTCCTGAATTATTATAAACCAACCAGTCGGATTCACATTTTACCCAATCTTCGCTTTCTAGCCCGAAGCCAATAACCGAGAGAACCCTTAATAC